TGCAATTGTACCACGTAATCTTTTAAAAGGTGTTGTGAATGAGTTATTTCAGCTCCATGCTTTTTTTCCTTTGAACAAAAATGAAATAAAATAGAACAGTTAGTTTATCAGAATTAAACGAAAACCCTGAAAATTTTTTCTTTCGAATCATTTTTTTATCGATATTCTTGTTTACTACTCAGTAAACCTTTATCAACAAAATAAAAAGTTAATTTTTGCTTTCGGGAAGTTCAAATTAGACTAGAAAAATTAAACAAAGTTTTTTCCTCTCTTGCTTGCATATGTATAGATAATTCAAATAGAGATATAGATCTATAGAGAGTCTTACATCTTTTTGCATTTCCCGAAAATTCCCTGTTGTTGGATCAGATTCCAATCAATTTTGTAGAAATTCAAATTTTATATTTTAATGGAATAAAATTTTTTCTTTATTAATGACTATTATTTATTAATGACTATTAGAAGTAGAAGTAGAAGACAAAAAGAACAAAAAGAATAATAAATCTAACAGGGAGGTTATGATAATACATCTATTTTATTTTGAAAGATTAATAAGTCCATTTATTTAGTTTGGCGTTTCTTGTACCTATTTTTTTATTCTATTTCTAGTAGGTTCTATTCTATATATTTCTATTGGGTTGTATATTAGTATTAGATATATATTTACTTAAAGATACTTAGTATAATTATATAATATATATAATAGAAATAATAAAAATACAAGATATTCTAAGATATCTTTAGAATTCAGAATATAACAATAACAGGTACAAATATTAAATTGAGGTACCCCATTTTATGACAACTTTCAACAACTTACCCTCTATTTTTGTGCCTTTAGTAGGCCTAGTCTTTCCGGCACTTGCAATGGCTTCTTTATTTCTTCATATTCAAAAAAATAAGATTTTTTAGGTCGGATGAGACCGAATTGTATCACTCCCCCTTTTTTTTTTTAAACGTCGATTTGATAAGACCCATTTGGTAGAATATTGTATAACACATAGATTCCTACAAACATAACTAAAAAAAGCTTTTATGCATGTGTAACCATATTATATGGGGTAACGAAATTTGCGCTCTTTTGAAAAATGGATCATCATCAGACCGCTGTATGAAATTCAAGTCAATGTATTTATTTGTATGTATATAGTTATAGGGGATCATATAAAGGAAGGAGATGTTATTATTTTAGATATAAACAATTATATGAATTACTCCTAAGGTAAAGGTTCACAACAAAATAGTTATAGTTGATCAGAGTTACTTTGAAAACAAAAAAAGGAAAGTCATATTTTCTCAATTCCAAAAAATTGTATAACTGGATCTAATATATATGAGTTGGCGATCAGAATCTCTATGGATAGAATTTATAACGGGGTCTCGAAAAACAAGTAATTTCTGCTGGGCCTTTATCCTATTTTTAGGTTCATTGGGATTCTTATTGGTTGGAACTTCCAGTTATCTTGGTAGAAATTTTATATCGTTAGTTGCGTCTCAGCAAATCATTTTTTTTCCACAAGGGATTGTGATGTCTTTCTATGGGATCGCGGGTCTCTTTATTAGTTGCTATTTGTGGTGCACTATTTTGTGGAATGTGGGTAGTGGTTATGATCTTTTCGACCGAAAAGAAGGGATAGTACGTATTTTTCGTTGGGGATTTCCTGGAAAAAGCCGTCGCATCTTTTTACGATTCCTTATGAAAGATATTCAGTCCATCAGAATCGAAGTTAAGGAGGGTGTTTCTGCTCGGCGTGTCCTTTATATGGAAATTCGAGGTCAAGGGGCTATTCCTTTAATTCGTACTGATGAGAATTTTACTACACGAGAAATTGAGCAAAAAGCTGCTGAATTGGCTTACTTCTTGCGTGTACCAATTGAAGTATTTTGAAATGAATTCATTTTTAAAATTTAAAGACTAAAAACTTTGGCAGTAGGAAGAAAAAACGAAAGAATTGCTTTCGTTTTTTTCAATTGAACATTCATCTATTCTTTTATGCTCGTTTTTTTTTTTTTGTTATTTTTGATAGAAAAGAAAGGGAGTTTATTCGTCTCGAAAATAGAATCATATTTTTGATTTTTAAAAAGTTAAAAAGTTCTTTTAGTATTGATCGAAAAAAGGGGGAATAACATCCTGGAAATCCAATTTTTTCTTGATTCAAATTGGAAGTGTATTCTGAGTCTATTTCTGTATTCTTTCTAGATTCAATATTTCTGTATTCTTTCTAGATTCAAAGCAAAGACTAAGTATTGAATCAAAAGAAAAAGATAAAAGGGATTATAGGCTCAATAGATTCTATTCGAATAGGCTCAATACATTCTATTCGAATTAGAATAGAAACTCATGCTCGATAGAAATAGTAGATCTAATAGAATCAACAAATGCGGTAGGTTCATTAACAATTCACAGATTCAAAATGGCAAAAAAGAAAGCATTCATTCCTTTTTTTTATTTTACATCTATAGTCTTTTTGCCCTGGTTGATCTCTCTCTGCTGTAATAAAAGTTTGAAAACTTGGATTACTAATTGGTGGAATACTAGACAATGCGAAACTTTCTTGAATGATATTCAAGAAAAAAGTGTTCTAGAAAAATTCATACAATTAGAGGAACTATTCCAGCTGGATGAAATGATAAAGGAATACCCCGAAACCGATTTACAACAATTTCGTCTAGGAATCCACAAAGAAACGATCCAATTCATCAAGATACACAATGAGTATCGTATCCATACAATCTTGCACTTCTCGACAAATCTAATATCTTTCGTTATTCTAAGTGGTTATTCCTTTTGGGGTAAGGAAAAGCTTTTTATTCTCAATTCTTGGGTTCAAGAATTCCTATATAATTTAAGTGATACAATTAAAGCTTTTTCGATTCTTTTATTAACTGATTTATGTATCGGATTCCATTCGCCTCACGGTTGGGAACTAATGATTGGTTATATTTACAAAGATTTTGGGTTTGCTCATTATGAGCAAATTTTATCCGGTCTAGTTTCTACCTTTCCAGTCATTCTTGATACAATTTTTAAATATTGGATCTTTCGTTATTTAAATCGTGTATCTCCGTCACTTGTAGTGATTTATCATGCAATAAATGACTAAAAAAAGATTCACGGATCCAATTCTAATCTTTCTTACTTTATACATCATAACCAAATCAAAGTCGTATTTACTTTACTCTTTTTTACCCACGAGGGATTCCTTGTATATTTCAACAAAAAAAATTTCTTTTTTCAGTAAATGTAAATAGCAGAATTGTGGCTAGGGAAGTATATTATCGACCTACCTAACTTTATTGTAGAAATTTTCGGGATAAATGATTGGACCATGCAAACTAGAAATACCTTTTCTTGGATAAGGGAAGAGATTACTCGCTCCATATCTGTCTCACTCATGATATATATAATAACTTGGGCATCCATTTCAAGTGCATATCCAATTTTTGCCCAGCAGAATTATGAAAATCCACGAGAGGCAACTGGGCGTATTGTATGTGCCAATTGCCATTTAGCTAGTAAGCCCGTGGATATTGAGGTTCCACAAGCGGTACTTCCTGATACTGTATTTGAAGCAGTTGTTAAAATTCCTTATGATATGCAGCTAAAACAAGTTCTAGCTAATGGTAAAAAAGGAGCTTTGAATGTGGGAGCTGTTCTTATTTTACCGGAGGGGTTTGAATTAGCCCCCCCCGATCGTATTTCACCCGAGATGAAAGAAAAGATAGGAAATCTGTCTTTTCAGAATTATCGCCCCAATAAAAAAAATATTCTTGTGATAGGTCCTGTTCCTGGTCAAAAATATAGTGAAATAACCTTTCCTATTCTTGCCCCAGACCCTGCTACTAATAAAGATGTTCACTTCTTAAAATATCCTATATACGTAGGTGGAAACAGGGGAAGGGGTCAGATTTATCCTGATGGTAGCAAAAGTAACAATACAGTTTATAATGCTACGGCAGGAGGGATAATAAGCAAAATTTTACGAAAAGAAAAAGGGGGATACGAAATAACCATAGTGGATGCATCGAATGAACGCCAAGTAATTGATATTATCCCTCGAGGCCTAGAACTTCTTGTTTCAGAGGGCGAATCCATTAAACTCGATCAACCATTAACGAGTAATCCTAATGTGGGTGGATTTGGTCAGGGGGATGCGGAAATAGTACTTCAAGATCCATTACGTGTCCAAGGCCTTTTGTTCTTCTTAGGATCGGTTGTTTTGGCACAAATCTTTTTGGTTCTTAAAAAGAAACAGTTTGAGAAGGTTCAATTATCCGAAATGAATTTTTAGATCTGTCTATTTAGTTTTATCAAATTCGTAAAAAAGAAAGAACCAAAAAAATTATCAAAAGCCTTTTTGCCTCTCTTTAGACTTTCTATTCCTTTTCGACCAGGTGTCAAGAATTACTTGTCTGATAGTCCTAATCCTAGTATGTATATTAAGAAGAATTCACTTTACCCCCTTTTCTTTATTTTTCAATACAAATTTGTAGTGAAAAAAGGGAGGGGGTGTGATGTAACTCTGTCGTTAGTGACCAATTGAAATTGATAGAATGTATCAATAATCAAGAGTTTTTTGTATTAGAATGGAAAAATTTGACTAGATACTAAAATAAGATAAGGAAAGCAAGCGCAGAAAAAAAAAGGAACTAGAAATCGGCGAAACAACAAATTTTAGGGACTATAGGGAATATTATTTGTCTTGCGAGTCTTCGACACAAGAAAAGGATGTCTAAAATTCCTTTTCTTGTGTCGATCTTGTCATTCTTAATTGCATTCGTTAAAAAATCCTATTCTTAGTTTACATATACATTACTGTTTCTATATACATAACGTTTTAATATATATATATAGTATATATAATTATTTATTAATAGTATAATAGTGGTTACTTTTTGTAGTTTTAGTTATTTTTATTTCAATTTTGATGAAATACTAACTAAATGAAATACTAAATAAATAAAAAATAAGAAAAAACTTCTATTAGTATAGACAAAAT